TTGAGAATGAAAAAAATAAAGATTTTTTATTGAAAAGACGTAATACTGATTAGTTATCATTTGGATTTTCTTATGTCATTAGGGAAATAGAATTTGAAATCAAAATCGAAGCATCGTTTATGAATTCGCAGTCAAGTCAATAGTTAATGGTTCCAATTTTTCATGAATTTTTACTTTTTTGACTGAAAGTCTCTATATTTGCAAAGGTATGGATCCAATCAAAATAAAAAGGAAACATTTTTTTTTAGTATTTAGTATTAGTAAAGGAATTAAGGAAAAGGGATTCAAAGTGAAAGTACAATAAGGAGTTCAGTAATCCATTCAACAGTCAAAAGAGGTAATATTTTCATCTATTTTGGAGCATTTTGGCGGCATGGCCGAGTGGTAAGGCGGAGGACTGCAAATCCTTTTTCCCCAGTTCAAATCCGGGTGTCGCCTGATTTTTAATTACTAATATAAATCTCTTATTGACGGATATAATCTATAACTCGCCGAATTGTTCCCCGGCCCAGCCGAAGGATAGGCTGGGGTCTCTTGATACATGCTTGATTCTAAGCATCTGGGGTTATCAAATGAAAAGTGAAAGTTAGCCTAGGATTCAAGGAAAGAGTTAAGTAGTGGAAGAGAATCAAGAGGTCTTGATAGACCTTCCACTACTAACGAGTGGGTTAATGACTGAACCTTGAATTCGATTGAATAGCTGGAGGTGATATCTAACTAATTACTAAATTAATAGTTAGTAATTGTGGAAACGTGGAATCTATTTTGTATACAAACTCAAGTCAAAAGAATTTCTGAGTACGTAGCAGGTATTCGATTAATATTCGATTGGATAACTGGTTTTTTTTAGATTCTATAATATAAAAAGTTCAAAAAGAACTTCTTTTCTACCGGTCAAGAGTCGAATAGACTGTTAAAAATCGTATAGGAATTTGTTATATGTATGTGTCTTTATTGGATTGGTTCATTAAATTACTAGTCCGAAATCAAAATACTTTTTTGTTTGACTCTGTACCATTTATTTCACTATTATTATATTAATGAACAATAATGAAATAATTCCTTCATATTCATAGAGATAGGGGACATAATTCACATGGATATTGTAAGTCTTGCTTGGGCTGCTTTAATGGTAGTCTTTTCATTTTCCCTTTCACTTGTAGTATGGGGAAGAAGTGGACTCTAGAAAGACTACTTAACTAAATTAAGTTTTGGGTTGAGGAATCAAACTGTATCAAATTCTTTTGTAGATCGTTGCGCAAAGTATTTTTTAAGAAAAACATATCAATCAAAGTAGGTATTTCAAAAATTCCTATGTTTACATTTTGAAAGGAAATAGAGATGATAGGAAATTTATTTCAAACGAATTTTTCCTAAATTCTCTATTTCGCTGAACGGACTTTTATCCAAAGACAATGAATGGGGAAGAAGAGACCCCTTTCTTTTGTTTTCCTCATCCAAGAGAAAGCCGTTCGGTTATTAGGTTATTAATGTAAGGATATACATACTTTCTAGAGTAGAGGAAAGAAGAGAGTAGTTGTTCAACAACATATACACATAAACATATACACATAATAAGATCTTGACTTGGGCGAGTCGCATATTTGGCACTTATCACTTGATTTTATTATTTTTATTTTCGAAAATCCACTCATTTCATATCATGGTTTAAGTATTACAAAACCATAAAACTCTTTGGATCATTTATCCACCAGTCAATGAATTCAATTACTTTAATTTCTTGAGAATGATAAAAAAAGATTACTAAGTTGGTTTTTTTTTATAAAAATAGGCCATACCCTTATCATTTTTCTTTCTTTGAGTCTTTCGGTGGATGCTGGGATTTCTATTTGAAATAATCGGAAATCTAAGAAGTCAAACTTTAAAATATAAATAAGAGTTGCCTTTCAATTATTTCGGATTGATCAGAATCAATACAAATCGATCAAATAGATGTAACAGAAAAATCGAATTGGGATCACTATATGGCTAACATATAGGAAGATACATATTCTAGATTGATCTATATTAAATTGAGTCGGTATCTTTACTTTAAAAATGAAATAGAATTCTAATTATAGTACAACTTTCTACACTACAAAAATAAAAAAAAAAAACACCATACTAAACTAAATAGATAGTATGGTAGAAAGAAATCTAGATTTCTTTCTACCATACTATAAGATTTCATTGAATATTGCTAATTCTAGCCTGCTCGTCTCATTTAAGAAATGAAATTGGACTTTCGATTTTTTTAATCAAATTTTTTAATCAAAGAAGTCAAGTCTCATTCAAATTAATCATTTTGACTGACCGTTTTTACATAAATAATAAGTAAAAAAGCTGTAGGAACTAGAATGAAGAGTGCAGTAGCAATAAATGCGAGAATATTTACTTCCATAATCTCATCGTTTTTTTTTTACTTCGCAATAACTCGGGATTTAATCCCATAGAGGTGATAAGAATTTCGCCCGTAAATTCAATGGGATGGATTCCATCTTAATGATATGTAATCGGATTAATATCATGAATAACAATATCTGAACTATCATATCAATTCGCCGTCGCGAATTGAATAGTATAACATAGGAAAATCTTTTATCCATATTGAATCCAAAAAATCAAATCCCTTATCGAATCAAGAATTCCTTAATTTATCATTCTTTTTTTTTTTTTCATAAACTACTGTCTTCCTTGTATAATCAATCATCTGATCACTTTTCCACTTCTATTGGTTACAAAATCCCCAAAACCTACTTTGATCTTTCTTTTATTAATATCTTCCCGTCTTTTCTTAGGTTAGTACTAGTGCACATATACGAAAAGTTCAACGTGTAATTTGAATGAGATAGGATAGAATGTTTCAAATTGAAATTAGTTAGTCTTAATGATTGAGATGGTGGAAAATCGGAGATAGTAAGGAGAGATAGGATTAATTTGACAAGTATTTTTTCAAGATAACTCTAATAATAATAAAAATTTTTTATTGTACAAGAAAGAAATTCTATATGTGTATGTACTCCCGAAAAGGATATGAGACTCTATTCCATTAGATAGACGCAATAAATTGAAAAACCAGACCCCATCAATATGGTATATCTTGAACTTATAATTCGAAACTTGGAATCCCTAATAAGATCTTATCAATCAAAAATTATCTCTATATAAATTCTATATATCTATATACTAGTACTAATCCGCATATCTCTCACAGTAATCAGTCCTGGCTGAAGAAATGAAAATTTGCAGGTTTTTTGATGAGAAATAAAAAAAAAAGAAATCAGAATCCTTATTGTTATTGTAAAGTGAAATTCTATTTATTGTCTTCCATTTCCCAGAACGTGGAACGTTGAATTGTTTATTTATTGATTATTGGATCCGTCGGGACTGACGGGGCTCGAACCCGCAGCTTCCGCCTTGACAGGGCGGTGCTCTGACCAATTGAACTACAATCCCCGAAAACTTAGGTATAGAGTATCCTTTTTTTTTTATGATTTGATTCAAAACATTTCTAATGAAAATTTTCGTGTTGGAGCAGAGACGAAAGGAATATTTTGCTATCCACATAAATATGCTATGCACTTTAGCAAAAATCATACGAATTACTAGTAATTTTTCCTTATTTCAAATTTGAAAATCGATTAAAAAGAAATCTTTCAATAAAGAAAAGGAGTCTTCTTCCTTATTATTTAACTTATTATTTAATATTATTAAATTATTTAGTATTAATACTTAAATATTAATTAATATTAATTTTAATAATAAGATCATGATCAAAATTTCCCGGAAATAATCACTCGAACAAACAAATAAAAAAAGAAAAGATATAAGAGAGTATATAATATAGCAGAATATAGCAGAAATTGTGACTTGTTTATTACGCGCATCAGCCATTTCTAGAGGACAAATATCTTCATCTCATAGCGGATGAGCGAATTATTGGGCCGAGCTGGATTTGAACCAGCGTAGACATATTGCCAACGAATTTACAGTCCGTCCCCATTAACCGCTCGGGCATCGACCCAGGAAGAATCCATTTTAGGCTTATTGATAATTCATGATCAACTTCACTTCCTTTTGCAGTACCCTACCCCCAGGGGAAGTCGAATCCCCGCTGCCTCCTTGAAAGAGAGATGTCCTGAACCGCTAGACGATGGGGGCATACATGCCCAACTGCCTATGTTCATAGTATGAACAGTTTTTTGAAATTGTCAATAGAATCTAATAATTCGAATTAGAAATTAGATTCAAAAGGATCATTCCGTCGTAATGTATGTACATAGACACATTTTCTATGTATATAATATATAAATAGTGACTATGTCAAGAATTTACTAAAAAGGCCCTTTTAACTCAGTGGTAGAGTAACGCCATGGTAAGGCGTAAGTCATCGGTTCAAATCCGATAAGGGGCTTTCTTTTTAGTTTCGTTTTTTCATAAAAGACAATTATATTTCTATTTGAATTGATGGGGAATAGAGATATTTTTTGTTGAAATTACTAAAGTATAGGAATGTAATTAAAGTAATATTAATATAAAGTAATATAATGCATTAATTAATATATTAATATAATTGCAAAGTCAAAAAGTAAACAACTGTAATAATAAGATGTACTATATTATAACTGTAGTTAATTATAACTTTAATTAGAACTTTTAATTAGAACTGTAGTTAGAAAATTTCACTTTTATTCATTATAATGAATAATTATAAGATAAGTCACCAAATATTCCTATATTTCGATTATTTGAATGAAATTTGTTGTAATGAAAAGATTCAAAATCAACAAATGAAAAAGTAAGTGGACCTGACTTATTGAATGATGACTATATATGCTATTCTGATATTAAAATTTGATAGAAATAAAGTTGGAACAGTTTACTGTTTTTTTCTTTAGACTCTGCATAAATTTGTCGATATTTTTTTCCGATTAAATTTGTGTGTTCCTCGCTATTCCATAGAATAGAATATATAGGAATAAATTGACTATTCTCTTCAT